CGGCATGAAAAAAGGAAAAAAAGGAAAAAAAGAAAAGTGTTGTGGGTGGTAACCACATCTATAGATAGATTCTTTTGAATAGAAATTCTTAATGGGTTAATAAGTGAAGATTGTTATATATAGCGCCAGTGTAAGTAACTTCTGACATACGTTGCACGTGCCTAGTTCTGTTTTTGGGGTTTGGCAGGACACTACAGGTATTTGTATACTTTTGGAGTTACGGGGGGTAAGGGGGGTTTGATATAAGTTAATCTCTATCTATTGGATACGTGTATACGTGTACGTGTGTACGTGTGTACGTGTGTGTGTACGTGTGTACGTGTGTACGTGTGTACGTGTGTACGTGTGTACGTGTACGTGTACGTGTACGTGTGTACGTGTACGTGTACGTGTACGTGTGTACGTGTACGTGTACGTGTACGTGTGTACGTGTACGTGTATGTGTGTGTGTGTGTGTGTGTATGTCCTGTAACCATTGACTGAATAGCACCTTATGGTTGTGCGATGCGGATAAATGATGAAGGTCAAGTCCAGCTACAAGTTATTTGACTGCTACGAGGCCGATATGGCCATAGCTGAGTGATACCAATTTCTCCCCCCCCAAAAATTAAAAATACCAAATGTATGACACCACAGTTATGTGTGATCATGGGCTGATTAGTCATTAGTCCATCGAGATGTCCCATTTGCAGGGTTAGTAGGATTGGATTGAGGACTGTCATGGCCCTGAGGTAAGAACCAGATGCCAGGTATAGTTTCACTATAGCTACCCCCACGTGCTATGGGCCCGGAGCGAGAAGAGGTACACGTCTCGCAAGGGTTGATGGTTTCTCGAGGCATGGTGATAAAGCTCGTGATCTAGGTGGAATGGACATATGTAAAATCAATCATAATATGTACATGCTTATATGCATGGGGCAAACCATTAATGCACGATGTACATAGGGGAGGAAAAAGAAAGGCATACATACTGGGCAAGCACATTAAATGTTGTTAAATATATGAATTGAATTAGTAGTGGTGAGGAAATCAGGGAATAGTTTAGTTAGAATGTCAGCTTTGGGTGCTGATGGTGGGGCTGTTGCTTCTTCCTTGAGTCTTAGGGAGATGGGGTTCTCCATTTTTGGTTTACAAGACCAAGGTAATTGATATACTACAAAGACTCTTCACTTCAGTAGACTGTTCTCGATAATGCCGACGGCTGGTATAAGGATTAGTAGGATTGCAAAGTAGAGGATTGAGGCTAGTTGGCCGATGATGATGAAGGGGTGTTCTACTGGCTGACCGCCGATTCAGGTTAAGGTAAGTAAGTCGGCTACTAGCAGTCAGAACAGGCATTGGCTCAGTGGGCGGAATATCATGCCCCGTTGTTTTGAGGTGTGCAGTAGGGGGATGATGGCTAGGACTGAGATGGAGAGGACTAGGGCTAGAACTCCTCCTAGTTTGCTGGGAATGGATCGTAAAATTGCGTATGCGAATAGGAAGTACCATTCGGGCTTAATATGGGGAGGCGTGTTGAGTGGGTTAGCGGGAATGTAGTTGTCTGGGTCTCCTAGCAGGTCGGGTGAGAATAGTACTAGTGTCATTAATGCTAAAATTAGGAGTAGGGCGCCTAGGGCATCTTTGACGGTGTAGTAGGGGTGGAAGGGGATTTTGTCAGAGTCAGAGGGGATTCCGGAGGGGTTGTTGGACCCTGTTTCGTGAAGGAATAGAAGGTGGATTGCCGCTAGTGTTGAGACGATAAATGGTAGAATAAAGTGGAAAGTGAAAAATCGTGTTAGGGTGGCTTTGTCCACTGAAAATCCTCCTCAGATTCATTCTACAAGATTGGTGCCAATGTATGGGATGGCTGATAGCAAGTTAGTGATGACGGTTGCACCTCAAAAGGATATTTGTCCTCATGGTAAAACGTAACCTATGAATGCTGTTGCTATAACTGTGAATAGTAGGATGATACCAACGTTTCATGTTTCGGGAAATATATAAGATCCGTAGTACAGGCCTCGTCCTACATGCAAGAACAGGCAGATGAAGAATAGGGAGGCCCCGTTTGCGTGCATGTATCGGATAATTCAACCGTAGTTGACGTCTCGGCAGATGTGGGTGACTGATGAAAAGGCTGTGGTTGTGTCTGATGTGTAATGTATGGCTAGGAATAAACCTGTAAGAATTTGAATGATTAGGCAAATACCGAGCAGGGATCCGAAGTTTCACCAAGCTGAGATGTTTGATGGTGCGGGTAGGTCAATGAATGAGTCGTTGATGATTTTGGCTAATGGGTGGGTTTTGCGAATGTTGGTCATTAATGTTCTTATAGTTGAAATACAACAGTGATTTTTCATATCACTAGTCATGGTTAGATTCCATGTAGGAATAATGATGACATATATTGTATTCATTTTAAGTGTTATTTTCGTAGTTAGTTTTGTTGGGTTTTCTTCAAAACCTTCCCCTATCTACGGCGGGCTGGTTTTAATTGTTGGCGGGGCTGTTGGTTGTGGGATTGTGCTGAGTTTTGGAGGGTCATTTTTGGGCTTAATGGTATTTTTGATTTATTTGGGAGGCATGTTAGTTGTCTTTGGGTATACTACGGCCATAGCTACTGAGCAGTATCCTGAGGTTTGAGTTTCTAATAAGGCTGTCTTAGGTGCTTTCATTGTTGGTCTATTATCTGAGCTGTTGATTGCTTGTTATGTTTTAAAGGGTGATGACATTGAGGTCGAAATTGTGATGCAGTTCAATGGGGCAGGTGATTGGGTTATTTACGATACGGGTGATTCAGGATTTTTTAGCGAGGAGGCCATGGGGATTGCAGCTCTGTACAGTTATGGGACTTGGTTAGTTATTGTTACTGGTTGGTCCCTTTTTATTGGGGTGTTAGTAATTATGGAGGTTACGCGTGGAAATTAAGTGTAAGTAGGCCGAGGCCCAGGGTTAGCACAAATGATAAAAAGTATAGTTTGATCAGGCCTTTTTGGTTAGAAACGGCGGTTGAAGATTTTATTTGGAAATGGGAGATGGATTTTGGTAAGATTTTTTCTAGTCAAATTATGTCTAGTAGTGCTGATGCTGATTTTTGGCTTATTAGTAGGCTTGCTTTGGGCATTAGGCGGTGAGTGATAGTGGGGAAGTAGCCCAGTATATTTGAGAAATTAAATATGTTTGATGGGTGTTTGAATTTCAAGCTCTGCATTGTGAGGTTAAGTTCTAGTGCCAGGATGAAACCCAAGATGGTCACGGCAAGAGCTATTATTTTGAGATAATGAGGCATAGTTATCTGTGGGGTGGTAGTGGGTGTGATGTTGTAGGAGATTAGAAATCCTGCAAAGATACTCCCCAATAGAAGGCGTTTAATGGAGTTTATTAGGAGTGGATTATTCTCGTTGATTGTAATAGTGGGGTTGAAGCGGGGCTGGCCTAGGAGTGTGAAGAATATGATTCGGGTGCTGTAGGCGGCTGTTATAGAGGTGGCAACGAGAGTTATTAGAAGGGCTCAGGCGTTGGTGTACGACGTGTTGGCGGTTTCGATGATCAAGTCTTTGGAGTAGAATCCTGTTAGAAAGGGCATCCCTGTTAGTGCCAGGCTTCCGACAGTTAGGGAAGTAGTGGTAAATGGTAGTGCTTTGAATAGTCCTCCTATTTTTCGAATGTCTTGCTCATCATTTAAGCTGTGGATAATTGATCCGGAGCACATGAATAGTATGGCTTTGAAGAATGCGTGCGTGCAAATGTGAAGAAATGCTAAATAGGGCTGGTTGATACCGATGGTTACCATCATTAGTCCGAGTTGGCTTGAAGTGGAGAAAGCAATAATTTTTTTGATGTCGTTTTGTGTTAGGGCACAGATAGCTGTGAATAGGGTTGTGATTGCTCCCAGACATAGTGTTATGGTTTGTATTGTTTTGCTGTGTTCTATTAAGGGGTGAAATCGGATTAGGAGGAATACTCCTGCTACTACTATTGTACTTGAGTGCAGTAGGGCTGATACAGGAGTCGGGCCCTCTATGGCTGAGGGCAGTCATGGGTGGAGACCAAATTGTGCGGACTTTCCGGTGGCCGCCAGTAATAGACCCATAAGGGGGATGTTTAGGTTTTCGTGGTTGGTTATGAAGATTTGTTGGAAGTCTCAGGTGTTTAGGTTAGTTAGAAATCAGGCCATGGATAAAATAAATCCTACGTCTCCGATACGGTTGTATAGGATGGCTTGTAGTGCAGCTGTATTGGCATCCGTTCGTCCATATCACCACCCAATAAGTAGAAACGACATAATTCCTACCCCTTCTCAACCGATGAATAGTTGAAACATGTTGTTGGCAGTGACCAGAATTATCATGGTAATAAGGAATAGAAGTAGGTACTTGAAGAATCGGTTAATATTGGGGTCTGAGTGTATGTATCATATTGAGAATTCTATAATCGACCACGTGACGAATAGTGCTACTGGAATAAAGATCATTGAGAAATAATCAAGCTTAAAGCTGAGTGAGAGTTTTATTGTTTGGACAGTAATTCAGTGTCAATTTGAGATTATTGTATCTTGCCCTAGGTGGAGGAAAATTATTATGGGGACCAGGCTGGTTAGGAAGGTGTATGAGATGGTGGTTTTTACGTATTGGGGGTAGAGTTTGTTAGTGTATAGGGCAGTATTAGTTATCATGATAGGGAGAGTTAGTATGAATAGTGCTACGAGGAGTGAGGAAGTGAGCAGGTTGATTACTTTTATTTGGAGTTGCACCAATTTTTTGGTTCCTAAGACCAATGGATAACTGCCATCCTTTAAAAGTTGAAAAAGCCATGATTTTATACATGGGAGCATGAGTTAGCAGTTCCTGCATAATACTTTTTCGGTAAATAAAAAGGCTTAAACTTTTGTTGTTAGATTCACAATCTAATGTTTTTGTTAAACTATATTTACAGTAAATAAACCCTAAGATAATTTTAGGGTTGAGTGAGAGGAGTAGTAGGGGTAGAAGGTGGAGGGCCATCAGGGAATTTTCTCGTGTGAATGACGGTTTAATATTTTTGATGTGATGTGTGTACTTTCCGCGCTGTGTGGTGATCAATATATACAGGGAGTATAGGGCGGTAATGGTGATGTTAATTCCTATTAGGATAATAGTAATGTTAGATCATGAAAATGAGGCTATTACTACAAATAGCTCTCCTACTAAATTAATAGTGGGTGGCAGGGCTAGGTTAGCCAGGCTGGCTAGTAATCACCATGCGGCTATTAATGGTAGGAGTGTTTGTAGTCCTCGTGCTAGGATTATAGTGCGGCTGTGAACGCGTTCGTAGTTAGAGTTGGCTAGACAGAATAATAGGGACGATGTTAGGCCATGGGCGATTATTAGGGCTGTTGCTCCTATGTAGCTTCATGGTGACTGGATAAGTACTGCTACGATGACTAGGGCCATGTGGCTTACAGAGGAATAGGCGATTAGGGATTTTAGGTCTGTTTGACGTAAACAGATAGAACTCGTTATGATTATTCCTCATAGGGACAGCATTATAAAGGGGTAAGCTATGTGATTTGTTAATGGGTTTAGTAATACAGTAATTCGCATTATTCCATATCCACCTAGTTTAAGCAGTACAGCAGCAAGGACTATGGATCCTGCAATGGGGGCCTCTACGTGGGCTTTGGGGAGTCACAGGTGGAGACCATATAGGGGTATTTTTACTATAAATGCCATCATGCATGCCAATCATAATAGGGTGTTGGATCAGGAGTTTAACGGGGGTTGTGTTCAGTATTGAATTACTAGTAAGTTCAAGGTGCCCAGGTTGTTTTGAATTCATAGTAGGGAGATTAGAAGGGGTAGGGAGCCCACTAGGGTGTAGAACAAGAAATATAAGCCGGCATTTAGGCGTTCTGCTTGGTTACCTCATCGGGTGATAATGATTAGTGTTGGCATGAGTGTGGCTTCAAATAGGATGTAGAACATGATCAGCTCCGTGGAGGTGAATGTCATAATTAGGAGTAGTTGCAGTGTGATCAGCATTGTAATGTAGAGTTTTTTTCGGGTGAGGGTTTCCTTTGATAGATGGTATTGGCTAGCCATAAGCATTAGAGGAAGGAGTCATGTTGTGAGCATTAGCAGGGGTGCTGATAAGGAGTCCGCAAAGAATAGCGGTGAGAAGTTTAGGCTGTTATCCGAGGGTTGGTTAAGATATACTAGGCTGATTAGGCTGATTAACATGCTGTAGGCGGTTGTGTTAATTCAAATTATGTTAGGTTTTGATAATCATGTCAGGGGAATCAGTGTTGCTGTTGGGATAATGATTTTTAGCATTGGAGTAAGTTTAAGTTTTGTACGTAGTCTGTTCCGTAGGTGTTGGAGATTATAACTAGTAATGACAACCCCAGCGCTGCTTCACAGGCCGCAAATACAAGTAGGATGATGGGGGTTATGCAGGCTAGTGTGAAGTGGTTTATCAGGATTGTGATTGTTATCATAACGAAGAGTGACAGTATCATCCCTTCTAGGCATAGTAAGGAGGATATGAGGTGGGATCGGTAGACAAGTAGGCCCGCGAAGGATAAAATAAAGGCTAGGAAGACGTTAATGTATACTACGGACATTTGATAATTGTAACGTGAGTCACAATCTAATGAGTCGAAATCATTTGTTTTTATTAAACTAATTATCATTATTCATTTCATTCTAGGCCTTCTTCGGTTCATTCGTATGCCAGGCTTGCGGCTAAAAGGGAAATTAGTGCTAGTGCTATGGTGAGTGTTGTTTTTAGGTTAGTTGATTGTAGGGCCCATGGTAGTGGTAGGAGTAGCGCGATTTCCAGATCGAACAGCAGGAATGTGATAGCCACTAGGAAGAATTTCATAGAGAAGGGCAGGCGTGCTGACCCCAGGGGGTCAAAACCACATTCGTATGGGCTTACTTTTTCTGTGTATACGTTTAATTGGGGTAGTCAGAATGCGATCAAGATGAGCAAGGATGCCAGGGACATGTTGGTGAGCAGGGTTAGTACTATGTTCATTATTTCTCTCTGGGTCGCTACCAGAACTGATTAATTGGAAGTTAACCGTACTCGTTGATACTAGAGAAATAAGATCCTCATCAATAGATAGATACGTACAGGAATAGTCATACGACATCTACGAAATGTCAGTATCAGGCAGCCGCCTCGAATCCAAAATGATGGTTGGATGTGAAGTGATAATTTAATTGCCGCAGGAAACATACGATAAGGAAAGTGGACCCGATGATGACATGGAGGCCGTGGAATCCCGTAGCTATGAAGAATGTGGAGCCGTAGACTCCGTCGGAGATTGTGAATGGAGCTTCATAGTATTCTGAGGCTTGTAGGAGGGTGAAATATAGGCCTAGAAAGATTGTAATGAATAGGGCCTGGAGCATATATTTGCGATCCCCTTCTATTAGGCTGTGATGGGCTCAGGTAATGGAGACCCCAGAGGCCAGGAGAACTGAGGTATTAAGTAGTGGCACTTCTAGCGGGTTTAGGGGTGTGATGCCTGTGGGTGGTCAACAGCCTCCTAATTCAGGGGTGGGAGCTAGGCTTGAGTGGTAGAAGGCTCAAAAAAAGCCTGCGAAAAAGAAGACTTCAGATGTGATAAAAAGGACCATTCCATATCGCAAGCCTTTTTGAACTGTAGGGGTGTGGTGGCCTTGGAATGTTCCCTCTCGGATAATGTCTCGTCACCATTGGTATATAGTTAGCATGTTTGTTGCCATACCTAAAGTCAGGAGGAATAATGAGTTGAAGTGAAATCATATTACTAGTCCTGATGTTGTGAGGAGGGCGGAAAGGGCGCCTGTTAGGGGTCATGGGCTTGGGTTAACTATGTGATATGAGTGTGCTTGGTGGGTCATTAGGTGTTGTCATGTAGGTATAGGCTAACTAGTAAGGTAAAGACGTAGGCTTGGATAAGGGCTACTGCGAATTCTAGAATGGTCAGGAGCATGAGGACAATAAAGGTAATGATTGACGCGACAGTACTAATGCTTATTAGGGCTAAGGTGGCCCCTCCGATGAGGTGAATCAATAGGTGGCCTGCAGTGATGTTGGCCGTTAGTCGTACGGCCAAGGCTATAGGTTGGATAAATAGACTAATGGTTTCGATGATGACGAGCATGGGAATTAAGGGAAGTGGCGTTCCTTGTGGCAGGAAATGGGCCAAGGAGGCCTTTGTCTTGTACCGGAAACCAGTAATTACTGTGCCTGCTCACAAGGGGATGGCCATTCCCAGGTTCAAGGACAGTTGAGTGGTGGGGGTAAATGAGTGGGGCAGGAGACCTAATAGGTTGGTCGAGCCGATGAACAGGATCAGTGATATTAATATTAACGCTCAGGTTCGTCCTTTTTGATTGTGGATGGACAATATCTGTTTTAATGTTAGTTGCACTAGTCATTGTTGAATGGAGATGAGACGATTATTAATTAGTCGGTTGGGTGAGGGGAATATGATACTTGGGGCCATGACGATAACGATGACAATAGGGAGACCTATCATTATAGGGGTAATGAAAGAGGAAAATAGATTTTCGTTCATTTTTCTTCTCAAGGTGCAGTAGATTTTGATGTGGTTTCCAGTTTTGGCTCGGGGTTTTCTGGAAAGTGATACTTCGATACTTTCAATTGAAATATAAAGAATAAGGTAATGAGCATTGACATGATCGTGATAAATCATGTCGAAGTGTCTAGTTGAGGCATATCACTGAGGAGAGGTTGGCGCTCTCAGTCTTTAACTTAAAAGGTTAATGCTGCTTAGCTTCTCAATGAACTTACAGCATTGAGACAGATCATTTTTCGAAATGTGATAGAGGAACTAGTTCGAGGACAATTGGTATAAAGCTGTGATTAGAGCCGCAAATTTCAGAGCATTGGCCGTAGTATAGCCCTGGTCGTATGGTCATAAGGGTGGTTTGATTTAGGCGCCCTGGGATGGCATCGGTTTTTAATCCCAGGGATGGTACAGCTCACGAGTGTAGTACGTCTTCAGATGAGACTAGCATACGAACCGTCATTTCTACTGGGAGGATCACTCGATTATCTACCTCCAGTAGTCGTAGTTCACCGGGTTTTAATTCTTGAGTAGGGATTATGTAAGAGTCAAAGTTTAAATCTCCGTAATCCGTGTATTCATAGCTTCAGTATCACTGATGTCCCATGGTTTTTACAGTTAAGGAGGGGCTGTTGATTTCGTCTATTATATAGAGGATTCGTAGCGAAGGTAGGGCAATTAGGATCAGAATAATAGCAGGCAAGATAGTTCAGATTGTCTCAACCGCTTGAGCATCCATGGTGCTGGTGTGTGTGAGTTTAGTAGTTAGTATCAGCGAGATGATGTAGAGTACGAGGGAGCTAATTAGGAACACGATCATTAGCGTGTGATCATGAAAGTGTAGGAGCTCTTCTATGATAGGGGAGGTTGCATCTTGGAGGCCTATTTGTAAAGGATACGCCATGGAGATATAAAGGGTTCTCACCTATAATTTGACTTTGACAAAGTCATGTAATTTTTACTAATATCTCCTATTAAGAAAGACATAATGGTTATGACATTGGCTTGAAACCAATTCTTGGGGGTTCGATTCCTTCCTTTCTTATTTAGATACCACGTAGGTAGGTTCTTCAAAGGTGTGATATGGTGGAGGGCATCCGTGTAATCACTCAATATTCGTCGAGGTGAGTTCTACCGTTAGTACCTCTCGTTTGGATGCGAAGGCCTCTCAGATCATGAAGATTATTAACATTACCGCTGTTAATGAGATAAATGAGCCTATGGAAGACACTGTGTTTCACGTTGTATAGGCGTCTGGATAATCGGAATAGCGCCGAGGTATGCCAGACAGGCCTAGGAAATGTTGGGGAAAGAATGTTATGTTTACCCCTACAAATATAATTGTGAAGTGGATTTTTGCTCAAATATCATTCAGAGTGTAGCCCGTAAACAGGGGGAATCAATGGACGAACCCGCCCATAATTGCAAATACTGCCCCTATTGAAAGGACATAGTGGAAATGTGCTACTACATAATATGTGTCGTGAAGAACAATGTCTAGTGACGAATTTGATAGCACAATGCCCGTCAGACCGCCCACCGTAAATAGAAAGATAAATCCTAGGGCCCATAGTATAGCTGGGGATCATTTAATATTTCCTCCGTGCAGGGTGGCCAATCAGCTAAACACTTTTACTCCTGTAGGAATTGCAATAATTATAGTGGCTGATGTAAAATATGCTCGTGTGTCGACGTCCATGCCCACGGTAAATATGTGATGGGCTCATACGATAAACCCTAGGAAGCCAATTGATATCATTGCTCAGACCATTCCCATATAACCAAATGGTTCTTTCTTTCCTGAGTAGTACGTTACGACGTGTGAAATAATCCCAAACCCTGGTAAAATCAGGATGTATACTTCCGGGTGCCCGAAGAATCAGAATAGGTGCTGATACAGGACGGGGTCCCCTCCTCCGGCAGGGTCGAAGAAAGTAGTATTAAGATTTCGGTCTGTGAGTAGTATGGTAATACCAGCCGCTAATACTGGCAGAGACAATAGTAGGAGCACGGCTGTGATTAGGACGGACCATACAAATAGAGGGGTCTGGTATTGTGACATCGCGGGTGGTTTTATATTGATAATAGTGGTGATGAAGTTGATGGCCCCTAGGATGGATGAGACACCTGCTAGGTGTAGGGAGAAAATTGTCAGGTCTACCGATGCTCCTGCATGTGCCAGATTTCCCGCTAGAGGGGGGTATACGGTTCATCCCGTTCCCGCACCCGCTTCTACCATAGATGAGGCTAAGAGAAGGAGGAATGAGGGAGGCAGAAGTCAAAAGCTTATGTTGTTTATTCGAGGAAATGCTATGTCAGGTGCACCAATTATAAGGGGCACTAGCCAATTTCCGAACCCCCCGATCATAATTGGTATAACCATGAAGAAAATTATTACGAATGCGTGGGCGGTGACGATAACATTGTAGATCTGGTCGTCTCCTAGCAGAGCGCCAGGCTGGCCCAATTCGGCTCGGATCAGTAGGCTAAGGGCGGTTCCCACCATTCCGGCTCACGCACCGAATAAGAGGTACAGGGTGCCAATGTCTTTGTGATTTGTGGAGAAAAACCAGCGATTTATGAACATAGGTAAAATGGCCGACAAGGGTATTAGACTGTAAATCTAAGAATAGGGGTTCAAGCCCCCTTTTTACCAAGTCCTGTGGTGAACTATCACGTTGAATTGCAAATTCAAAGAAGCAGCTTCAACCCTGCCGGGGCTTCTCCCGCCTTTTTTTTCTTCGCGGCGGGAGAAGTAGATTGAAGCCAGTTGAGTAGGGTATTTAGCTGTTAACTAAAGTTTCGTGGGATGATAGCCCACCAATCTAGGAAGGGCTTAGCTTAATTAAAGTGACTGATTTGCGTTCAGTAGATGTGAGGTATACTCTTGCAGTCCTTAGGGTAGTTTCAGGAGTTAAGTGGGTGGCACTTACTTAAGGCTTTGAAGGCCCTTGGTCTTTTTTAACCTAAACTTCTAAAACAGGGTCAGTACTATTGGGGTTAGGGGGAGTAGTATGGTCGAGGTTACAATTAAGGGGGGAAGCAGGGTGGCGCTTTTTGTGTGTTCAAACCGTCATTTTATTTTTATGATGTTTGTTGAAGGGAACATAGTTAGTGCTGTGGTATACGTTAGTCGCATGTAAAAGTACAAGTTCAGTAGGGCTGTTATTGCTATAAGGATTGCCATGATAATTATGTTATTCTTTGTAAGTTCGTGGATGATCATTCATTTGGGAATGAATCCTGAAAGTGGGGGTAGACCTCCTAGCGATAATATTACTACCAGGATCAGTGAGGTTATTAGTGGGAGTTTGTTTCACATGTGGGATAGGGATAGTGTGGTTGTAGATGAGTTGAGTGTAAATAGCGTAAATGTTACCAGTGTTATTATAATATAAATTACAAGGTTTAGCATTATCAGGGTGGGGTTGTACGCTGTTACGGCGATTATCCATCCCATGTGCGTGATAGATGAATAGGCCAGGATTTTTCGCAGTTGTGTTTGGTTGAGGCCGCCTCAGCCTCCGATTAAGAGGGATATGGTGGCTATAATTATTAGCAGGTTTGGGTTTATGGAGGGAGAGATTTGATACAGAATTGACAGGGGAGCGATTTTTTGTCAGGTAAGTAGGATTATTCCTGATGATAGCGGAATGCCTTGAGTTACTTCGGGTACTCAGAAGTGGAATGGTGACAATCCTAGTTTTATTGCCAGAGCTACTGTTATTACATTAGATGTAATTGGGCTAGGGATGTTCAGTACTGCTCATTGTCCTGTCAATAGTAGGTTGATGACGATTCCTAGCATGAGGAGTATGGATGCGGTGGCTTGGGTGAGAAAATATTTTGTTGATGCTTCCACAGCCCGTGGGTTAAATTTTTTTATTAAGATTGGAATAATGGCTAGTATATTCATTTCGAACCCGATTCAGGTTGTTAGCCAGTGGGAGCTTGTTAGTACTATGATAGTTCCTGAAATGACGGTTGATATAATGGTAGCGAGGACGATGGGTTTGATTAGTACGGGAAGGGGGTAAACCAACATTTTCGGGGTATGGGCCCGATAGCTTATTTAGCTGACCTTACTGTAGAATTTAGTGTAGATTTGGTAGCACGAAGATTTTTGAGTTCTTAGGGTTAGGTTCGATTCCTATAATTCTAGAAATAAGAGGGCTCGAACCTCTATAATTTACTCTATCAAAGTAACTCTTTTGTCAGACATATTTCTTATGTATAGGGAGGGATGCTTGCCGTTATAATAGGCAGGGATACGTGTCATATACATAGCGCCAGTGTTAGAGGGAGAAAGTTTTTTCATAATAGGTGCATGAGTTGGTCATAGCGGAATCGTGGGTAGGATGCTCGGATTCATAGGAAGGAGGCTGTTAGTAGGAGTGTTTTTATGGTGAAGTTAGCGGAGTACAGTTCTGGTAGGTAGGGGGTGTGGAATGCGCCGAAAAACAGGATGGTTGTGAGGGCATTTATTATGATAATGTTGGCGTACTCTGCCAGGAAGAATAGGGCAAATGGTCCGGCTGCGTATTCTACATTAAATCCTGACACCAATTCCGACTCCCCCTCTGTCAGGTCGAATGGTGCGCGGTTGGTTTCTGCTAAAGTAGAGATAAATCATATTATGGCCAGGGGCCATGCGGGTAAGATAAGTCATATGTGTTCTTGGGTAGTAGTTAATGTGGATAGGGTGAATGAGCCGCTTATCAATAGTACTGATAGGAGGATGATAGCTAGTGTGACTTCGTATGAGATTGTTTGGGCTACGGCTCGGAGGGCCCCGATTAGGGCGTATTTTGAGTTTGAGGCCCATCCAGATCATAGAATTGAGTAGACGGCTAGGCTTGATATTGCTAGTATGAATAGGATTCCTAAATTTATGTTAATAAGGGGGTAGGGTATGGGTAATGGGACTCATATGGTCAGGGCTAGTGTTAGGGCTAGAATGGGGGCTGTTACGAATATAGTGATGGATGATGTTGAGGGTCGTAGGGGCTCTTTAGTGAAGAGTTTCACGGCGTCCGCGATTGGTTGTAGGAGGCCGTAGGGTCCTACGATGTTCGGCCCCTTGCGGAGCTGTATGTATCCTAGGATTTTTCGTTCCACTAATGTCAGGAAGGCTACGGCGAGTAGGATTGGTACGATTAGTGAAATGACATTAATTATGAACATGGTGTTAGGGAGAGGATTTGAACCTCTGATAATAAAAGTTTAAGTTTTACGCAATTACTGGGCTCTGCCACCCTAACAAGCCCTGTTTCTAGGGCTGTGGGGAGGTGGACTGGCTAGATTAAGATTATATCATCTATTAGTCCTAAGGCGTTCTAGTGGAATAGGCCTTACTTCTCTTGTCCTTTCGTACTGGGAGAGGTTACTGCAATAGATAGAAACCGACCTGGATCACTCCGGTCTGAACTCAGATCACGTAGGACTTTAATCGTTGAACAAACGAACCCTTAATAGCTGCTGCACCATTAGGATGTCCTGATCCAACATCGAGGTCGTAAACCCTATTGTTGATATGGACTCTCAAATAGGATTGCGCTGTTATCCCTAGGGTAACTTGTTCCGTTGATCAAGTTATTGGATCAATGAATGATAAGACTCCTCGACTGGTTTGTCTGTGATTTAATCACTCGGAGGTTATTTTATTCTCCGAGGTCACCCCAACCTAAATTACTAACTCACTAATAAGGCTGTGTTAGGCCTGTCGGTTTTTGGTGTGTTATTATGGGTTAGTTAATTAAAGCTCCATAGGGTCTTCTCGTCTTATTGTGGTATTCCCGCCTCTTCACGGGAAGGTCAATTTCACTGATTGGAAGTAAGAGACAGTTAAACCCTCGTGTGGCCATTCATACAAGTCCCTATTTAAAGAACAAATGATTATGCTACCTTTGCACGGTCAGGATACCGCGGCCGTTGAACTGGTGTCACTGGGCAGGCAGTGCCTCCAATACTAGGCATGCTGGAGGTGATGTTTTTGGTAAACAGGCGGGGTTTGTGTTTGCCGAGTTCCTTTTACTTCTTTTAATCTTTCCTTATTGCACGCCTGTGTTGGGTTAACAATTGATTTGATAGGTGTTTTATTAGTGGTTTATTTCTATCGCGTTGTTAATTATCAGTGAGTATTCGTTGGCTGTTATAAGCTTGTGCAAGGAGAATGAACTTCTTGTTACTCATACTAGCATTATTACTTCTATTATTAAATAGATTGGCCCAGTAGCATATTAGGAGCTACCTTGGATTTTTGGGATTAAGGGATTTGTATTGTTGAGCTTGAACGCTTTCTCAATTGGTGGCTGCTTTTAGGCCTACTATGGTTTTGTTTGATTTTACTCTCTAAGTAAGGTTGTACCCTTGTTCTAAAAAGCTGTACCTTTTTAGACTATATTTTAAATTTACATTACAATTTTAGGGTTATTAGGTAAATTTAAAGTCGAACTGAGATTCTATTCTGGGCAACCAGCTATCACCAGGCTCGTTAGGCTTTTCACCTCTACCTATGAATCTTCTCACTATTTTGCGACATAGACGAGTTAACCCCTGTGGGTTGTTCATAGGTAGCTCGTCTGGTTTCGGGGGGTTTAGCTTTAGTTCTCTTTGCTAAATTGTCCTAGCTAATTCATTATGCAAAAGGTATAAGGGGTAATCTTTGCTGTTTATTACTTTAAATTCTTCTTTCATCGTTCCCTTGCGGTACTTTCTCTATGGCTCCAAATAGAATTTCTATCTCCTATACTATAATAATGTAACTAAATGTTTTGGTTAGAGTTACTGTGGTAGTTAAATTGATAATCGGTTGGGCTAGCTTTGGTTCAAAGTGGTCATTAGTGAATGAAATCTCCTGGGTGTAAGCCAGGTGCTTTGGTTAAGCTACACTTTGGTTTATCCAAGCACACTTTCCAGTACGCTTACCTTGTTACGACTTATCTCCTCTTGCTCTGGTTCGGTCTGGGTATTATGTAGGATTTGGATACATTGCTTGAGGAGGGTGACGGGCGGTGTGTGCGTGCTTCATGGCCCAATTCAACTAAGCTCTCTACTCTTAGTTTACTACTAAATCCACCTTTGGTTTTTAGTTTTCATAAAAACTTTCGTAAGTTTGTTCTTTACTAGAAAATGTAGCCCATTTCTTCCCACCTCATGGGTTACACCTTGACCTAACTTTTTTATGTATTATTATTGTGCTTACTTTTCTTCCTTTTTAAGGGTTTGCTGAAGATGGCGGTATATAGACTGATTTAGCTAGAAGTGGTGAGGTTTATCGGGGTTTATCGATTACAGAACAGGCTCCTCTAGAGGGATGTAAAGCACCGCCAAGTCCTTTGAGTTTTAAGCTGTTGCTAGTAGTTCTCAGGCAGATAGTTTTGTTGTGTAAGCTATCCATGTTTAGGGCTGAGCATAGTGGGGTATCTAATCCCAGTTTGGGTCCCAGCTGTCGTGTTGTTGGAAATGATAAAGTCACTTTCGTGGCATATTTTATATTAACAGTAGCTTTTTACGGCCTAGTTAAACTTTAACTTTAGTACTCTGTGATCCTTAACACGTTTTACGCCGTGGGCCTATTAATTCGGGTTAATCGTATGACCGCGGTGGCTGGCACGAAATTTACCAACTCTTGATATTAGCATGGCTTAGTCGAACTTTCGTTCATGGCTTAATTTTTATCACTGCTGTGTCCCGTGGGGGTGTGGTTAAGCAAGGCGTTATGAGCTACTTGTCAGTGTGCTTGATACCCGCTCCTTTTAATCCCACTGGGGATTTGGAGGGCATTCTCACTGGGGTGTGGAGACTTGCATGTGTAATTCTGCTAATAATTAATAGGAAGGCTGGGACCAAACCTTTATGTTTACGGAGTCTCGTGACCCTTCTAGGCATTTTCAGTGCCTCGCTTTATTCGATAAGCTACATTAAC